AAGTTTCTTTTGAAGTGGATACCTGAATGCCAAGTATAGCTCGTAATAATCTATCCTCCGGGGCATATGACGATTCGCTCGCTGTCTGAGGTGTTAATTTACCTACTAAGATATCACCTGTTTCTATCCAAGATCCCAGCATCACAATTCCGTTTCTGTCTAAATTTCGGAGTAAACGAGCCTCTAAATGCGGGATCTCCTTAGTGATTCTTTCAGGACCTTGGCTTGTTACATGAGTCTGAATTTCATATTTCCGGATGTGAAAAGAAGTATAAATATCTTCATAGACCAGACGTTCGCTAATTAGTACTGCGTCTTCAAAATTGTAACCTTCCCATGGCATATAAGCTACTAATACATTTTTTCCTAAAGCGAGTTCCCCACCAGCTGTAGCCGCACCACCCGCTAGAATTTGTCCCTTTTTAATGTATTTACCCCGCTGAACCTGAGTTTTTTGATGCATACAAGTATTTTTGTTGGAACGTTGATACATAACTAATGGAATGCTTAGAGTATCCCCATTACTTGAGAAAATGATCTTTTGAGTATCAGTAGAAATGATTTTTCCCTTGCGTTCGGCTATAGCTGAAATCCGCGAATCTAGAGCCGTTTGGCCTTCCAACCCAGTTCCAACAATGCACTTCTCGGACCGAGAAAGTGGAACTGCTTGGCGCTGCATATTAGAACTCATTAAAGCTCGATTCGCATCATTATGCTCGATAAAAGGAATGAGGGAAGCCCCAATAGAAAAATATTGGAAGGGAAAAATGCTTCTAAGATGAATCTCTTCCCATGCAATACTCAGGAATTCTTGACGATATCGAGCTGGAACAACCTGTTGTTCTTGAATACCCCGATTCAAGGCCAAAGAATTTCCTGCTGCTACCATATAATATTCATCTCTATTTGGTGATAAATAAACCATCTGTGCCTCTTTTGATCTCTCAGATAATTCATAAAACGGACTCTCTATAGATCCCCAATAACCAACCTTCACATGAGTAGCTAATGATCCAATAAGTCCAACGTTGATTCCTTCGGACGTGTCAATTGGACAAATACGTCCATAGTGACTCGGGTGGATATCTCGTATCCGAAAACTAGCAGTTCGCCCCGTCAATCCTCCAGGACCCAAATAACTCCATTTTCGCCCATGAACAATTTGTGTCAACGGATTAGTCCGATCCAAAACTTGAGATAAAGGGTGTAGGCCAAAAAACGATTCATAAGTAGTTGTTAATGAAGTTGAAGTTACCAAATTTTGAGGAGTTGGTATCAATTTATGCCTGATTGCTCCACATATAGTTCCTCGAACCGTATTTTCTAAACGAACAAGAGCCAATCCAAATTGATCCTGTAATAGATCTGCTACAGAACGAATACGTTTATTTTTCAAGTGATTCATATCGTCAAGTGTACCCATTCCCAATTTCATTCCAATCAAATGATCCACAGCAGCCAATAGATCTCGTGGTAACAAAAATGTATTGTTTTGGGGTATATCAAGATTAAGTCTCCGGTTCATATTTCGTCGACCAATCTTTCCTAATTCACATCTTTGTTGAAAAAATTTCTTTTGTAATTCCTTGCATAAGGACTCAGAAAATACCGGATCCCCCCCTACACAGGCAAATTGTTGATAAAACTCCAAAATAGCATTTTCTTTTGATCCAATCTTTTTTTTCTCTTTATCATTTGGGAAAGACAAGAAAATTTCAGGGTAACAAACATTCTCTAGAATTTCTCTTATATTCGAACCCATAGCTGATGATAGAACTAGAATAGATATTTTTTGTTTTCTACTTACGCGGGCCCATATCCTTGCTTTTCTATCAATTTCTAATTCCGACCTTCCTCCCCAATCCGATATTATAGTACTGGTATAGACAGAAATTCCGTTATGTTCCAATTCTGAACGGTAGTAAATACCGGGACTTTGCAATATTTGGTTGATCACAATTCGGTATATTCCATTTACTATAGAGGTTCCAAAAGAATTCATTATAGGGATGTTTCCAATAAAAATGGTTTGTTCTTGCATATTTCTACCGGTTTTCCAAATTAAGACCGCGGGTACATATAATTCAGAAGAATATGTGAGTGATTCATACACAGCATCTCTTTCTTTTATCAAGGGCTCTACTAATTGATATGTTTCCACAAATAATTGAAATTCAATTTCTTGATCTCTATCTTCAATTTTTTGAAACTTATGAAATTCTTCCGTCAAGCCCTGATTAATGAACCTACAAAATCCCTCAAATTGTATCTGACTAAATCCAGGTATTGTGGACATTCCCTCATTTCCATTCTGGATCATCTTAATCTTAAGTTTCCTCTTTATTGAAAAAATCCCATTATTGGCTTGGCTCACTATTCATCGAACCCTACCGATTGATCTAGCAATGATGGAATGGATATTCTGTTTACTGAATCACATAAAATTTTAGTCAATTCCATCCATATATATCATACGTATGAACGGAAGCAAGACAGAGAAATGGAGGGCATTTTCGATGCAAGTTCAAATTTGAACTTGAGCCAGGTACAAATAGAAAGAAATGGAAATTTATAAAGCATTCCCGGGAAAAATTCTGTCACTTAGGATGATGGAGTCTTTTATCGGATATCAAAATTGATCCAATTTATACCTAATTCTTTTATTATGATATTATGATCAGGGTGCAAAAAAATAAAAAATCAATGAATTTAGGATTCAATCTGCTCTCTATGAATGAGATAAAAACAGAAGAATCAGGAACAGCATAGAGTTTCCCTTTTTTTAGGACACACAATTGAATGTTTAAAAAGGAATTCACAAATCTTTTTTTGGTAGTATAATTTCTAAAACACAATGGAATTGCGTACGTATATAGTCATAGGAGTAATCTTTAGGAAGTACATGCCAATATAGCTATTTGTATATCACATCTTTTATCTTTTATCATAATTGAACTTGGTTTAACATAGGTTAGGTCGCACTTCATACATAATGTCTATCTTCTATTCACATATTCAATGAAATATTCAAGCACGATGATCCTATATAGGGATATGTGCATAAGAAATAGACCTGGGCTCGGTATCCATGTATAAAAATTTCTGTTCTGGAGTTTACACTGTTCTGGGGTTTACATATACACATATATTTTCTTATAATTCTAATTGATAATGTAATAGATAATGATTAGTCGTAAATCAATTGGATTTTGCATCCATTAAGGTAATACAAATGGAGATACAAAATTAAGAGCTGTTCACTAATTCAAAGTAAGAAAAGTAAGTAAGAGTAAAAGATTAATAAGTAAATAGGTAATGAAGTAAAGAGTGAATTATTCTAAATTGCCCTGCATTTTACAGTCTGTGACCGGGGCCGGGAATCTTTTCACTTTTCTATAGAAAAGTGAAAAGAGAAGGTAAGTTTTTAAGCGACGCGTGTTTTGAGATAAAATCAATCGAAGAAAAGAATAGAAACAGGATCCAATAAAAAAGAGGAATTATTTTTTGGAAAAAAAATAAGTGCAATGGGATTCAAGATCCAAAAATAAAAGAAATTAAGAAAGTAAAAAATTCAAATCAAAACAAAATGAGGAGAGGAAAAGAAATAGAATAATAATATAATTTCTAATTCTATAATTATAGAATTTTTTTATTTATTTATCCATTTTGGATAGAATTTGGCGGCATGGCCAAGTGGTAAGGCGGGGGACTGCAAATCCTTTATCCCCAGTTCGAATCTGGGTGTCGCCTGATCAACAAAAAAATACTTGGAATTTTTTGATCGAACTTGACGAATTCTTGCCCCGAAAAAGCATTAGGCAAAGACTAGGTCTGTTGATACTTGATTTTGAGAACCCATAGGGCCTATAAAAGACTGTCATCTTTTTTCTCAAAATCTGGGTTCTGAGTGTGGCTCAAAAAGGCACCAATAAATATGAAGCAACCCAATCTTATTAATGATTGGTTTGGGCTATTCTGAATTGAATCAAATACAAATAAAAGAAATAGTGAGAATTCATTCTGGGCATCAGAACTATGAAAGTAAGAAGTCGGAAATCTTGGTATCCAAAGGTTCCTAAGAGACACTCCGTTTTGGCTACTAAGGTTGAAGAAAGGATTCTAAAAAAGACTATAAAGACTCCCTAATTATTTTACAATATAACTTTCTTAATATTGAGGTAGTGTCTACTCACTCTGTCTGCGATGAAATTAGATTGGATAGGCTGATGGGAATTTCATTTAATAATTGTGGCAAAGAACTGAAGATACTTTGTATCCAGACTCACTAGAGGTTCTGAGTGCTGCTCATAAATTTCATCAGAATGGTTGAATGGCTCTTCTTTCTATTTGTATATTTTCTTTTTTTTTCCAATTCTTTCTATTGAAATAGAAAGAATTGGAACTTTTTATGAGTGGATTCATGAAATTATTTCATAAAGAGCCATAAGTAAGAATCCTATTTTGACTCTGCACCATTGATTCCACTATGATTATGAATCAATAATGGAATAATTCCTTCATTTCATAGAGATAGGGGACATCATTCGCATGGATATAGTAAGTCTCGCTTGGGCTGCTTTAATGGTAGTGTTTACATTTTCTCTTTCACTTGTAGTATGGGGAAGGAGTGGGCTTTAGAGCTAGGAATATTACTAATTTAGTACTTTACTGAAAAATCTACTTGTATCAATTGTGATCGTTTTGCGAAAGCTTAAAAAAAACTTGACTTGCTTTAGTTTATCTATATTTTATCTATATATTATATCTTATATATAAGATATATTAAGTAAGATATATTAAGTAGTATTATATTATTATTTTATTATTAGATTTCTATTTTCTATTGAATCCTCTATTAAATAGTTTTCTTTTATTATTATATTCTTATTATTTATTAATATATATTAATAGATTAGATTTCTATAATTCTCTAATATATGATATGGTATTTATATGGTATATAGTATATGTCTGTACTATATCTTCCTACATTAATTCTT